GGATTCGGCGATATGGTTCATTGGAACAAAACAAAAAGAGGAGGCCCGGCTGGGTACTGCCAGGCCAGGCCGTGGAAATCAAAAAGGACGAAATTAAAGAGATATTCTTTATTTTCTTTTTTTTTTTGATTCGAGATATCTTTTTCGAGTCCTTTATTGGAATTTTATAAAAATGGAATTGCTGATAAAAATTCTATCTATCTATATAATACAATACAAAATAGAATAAAAAAATAATCTATATAAGATATATAATAATTTATATAAGAAATTTATATAATAAATAAAGTAAAGAAGGTTTTTTTTTAAACATTCTTTTTTGTGTAATGTAAGATAATAAGTATCTTTTTTTTTTCAATTAGGAGAGATGGCTGAGTGGATTAAAGCGTCGGATTGCTAATCCGTTGTACGAGTTATTCGTACCGAGGGTTCGAATCCCTCTCTTTCCGTTTCCGTCGATGGTTTGGTATCTTTCAAATTCGAATTTAGCGAACCTTTTTGCTTTTTTTTTTTTTTATTTTATATAAAAATAGTTAAAGATGTGTAATTGTAGTAGAGAAAATCCTAAGAACTTTTCTAAGAATAGAATAAAGCAAGGAAAACCTTCTTTTTTTTTATTCTTCACGTCCAGGATTACGTCCTGGATCATTAGATAGGAATCCGAAGATGAAGAGAGAAACAAAGAATATCACTACGGTGTAAACAAAGAGTTTGAGAGTAAGCATTACACAATCTCCAAATCTGTTTTTGTCGGAAAAAGAGAATAGATTCTCTATTTTTATACTACATATCCTATTTTGACACCAAGAAATGAAGCGGTTTTAGAATTTCTAGAAATAGAAAAGAGTTTTCAGAAATTCACACAATTAGAATTCGATATTGTGGTGGACTCTAATAGGGTGTTTCAGTGAAAAAAAGTCAGAATCGGGAAATGGGGGGATCAAAATGGATCGTGGCTACTCAAGAATTTCACCGTTTGAATTGAGGGTTAATTTATATTGTAAGACTCATCTGATCTTCTCAATTGGTAGAATTTTTTTTTGCGAACTCGAATAAATCATGAATTTTTCTAGAACTGTATTAAAGATCTCATCGAAAACTTACAGCAGCTTGCCAAACAAAGGCTAAGAGAAAAAAGAGAACAGGTATTACTGGCATAAAATCTACAATTGGATTCAAAAAAGCGTAGGCCTCGGGCAATTTTGCGAATAAAAAACTACTCGAATAAAGGGAAGAATTAAGACAGATATAAATCAAACTAAAGATATTAAGCATAACAAACATTTTGTTCTTGGAGATAATTGTATTTTGATTGAGTTATTAATATGTTATTGATATAAGGTAAAAATGAAGAAAAGAAAGTAAGGTAGACAAAAAAATACTTCTTTGAACCGAACCAATCAAAACAAAAATACTTCCATTCTCACAAGAGAATAGAAGAAATCATACTTTCATACAATATCTTAATTGAATTCTATGTAATGATCAATAAATTTAGTTTAATTCGACATCTACATGTGTCAAAATCCTAAGACTCAAACAAGAATCGAATTTATTCCATAGAGATTTGCACTGGAATTGACGAACAACTAATATCAATATTAGTGTTTATTAGTATTGAATAGAAATAGAAATGGGGCGTGGCCAAGTGGTAAGGCAACGGGTTTTGGTCCCGCTATTCGGAGGTTCGAATCCTTCCGTCCCAGAGTGGACTCTAATATATATCAGAATGAAAATTACCTTTTTTTTTTGAGCATCTATTTAAGAGTATAATTTTTGTTTTGATAAAATGTACTTCTAATTTTGAAAAATTTTTCTCTGAATCAGATCTTTTTTCACAAATTGAATCGAGTTCAAATAATACGAAAACATAACTGAATCCGTTTGTGATCCAGGTAAGATGGGAACATAGATCCTAATAGGTTGAAGGCTGATGGGCCTTTTAGCTTATGCCTCTCCCTTTCACTTTCGTATTTAAGTTAGTTGCTTAGAAAAGCCTTACGTGCCATATGTAGTCGAATTTTCAAGGATACATTGTAAATCGAAATGCGAAAGCCTCTATATTTCCTATCTTTTTTTAATTTTAATAAGACAGCCCAATTATTCTCCTTTCATTTCTCAATTCGAAACAAGAGGGTATTCTTGTTACTGATTGAATTCAATCAATGGGATTAAGTCTCTTAAGACTAGTTAATGACTTAATCTGGATCTTTTTGGCTTTGTATTTTATACAAAATAGTCTAGCATCCCGTAAAATAGGATCCTTTTTTATTTATGATTCATCATCCCCCCGGAATGAATTGAGAGTGGGAATGAATTGAGAGTGGGAGTAGATAAGAGTTAGTGAGCGATGGAAGATATCAATTTGAATATCTATGTCTGTCCAAATCTCATTATCAAATAATCAAGTTCCATATCTAATGGATTTTCTTTGACCCTCATTTTTAGGTATTTGGTCTTTGGCTCTAATGAATAATTGTAAATCTATGTAATAACAATTGAGATGGGGGTGATTCATACATCTTATTTACTTTATTTTTATTTTCAATTTTAGGGTTTGAAAAAAAAAATTTGTGAGCCCTTACCTTACTGTTAAATATTTAACATAGAATATCCATAATTACTTCCAATGAAAATTGTTCCGTCTAAGATGATAGATACGGAAACCCTCGATTTTTGTAATACTGATTTGCGCTTTCAGGATGAAAGAATAATAACCTAAATATTCCCTTTCATTAGTCTTTTGTATCCAATCTCCGAAAAAAATCAATTTTCTTTTCAATCTATTTATCCGTTTTAAATCAGTTCAGTTCAATCCGAATATGGATTTATCTCTTTTATCATGATCAAATACAAATCCTTAGTAAAACTTTATTCAAATGGTGATGTTGGATAGGAAATTTTTTCAATTTATTAAATAATTTGAATGTTTCTTAGGAGTACTTGGTATTCCAAGAAGTATAAGATTGTTGAATCTATTCGATCGAATCAGTTGAAGATGCAACGCAGATTCAAAAAGAATTCTTTTTTTTTTTCGTGTTATTTAGAAATAAAAAAACGATTGCATTCATACAATAAAATAGAGGGTTAAATTGAATTCTTACTGAGTCTTTTTCTTCATAACTGAGGCTTAAATTACCTATTCGTTTCAGATAGAAGGAAAAAGTACTGTGTATCGACCGAAGCAATGACTATTCATGATTCCATAATTGAATCAATTACATACCGGTTCCAAACTAGAGAAATGTTATGGTAAAACTTCGTTTGAAACGATGTGGTAGAAAGCAACGTGCGACTTGAAGGACATGATCAGCTGTGGATTTTTTTCCATCCACCATTTTCTATTTTATATTATCTAGGAATGAATGGGCTCTTGCCTCGACATCCTTTGTTCTGTTATATTACAACCCTCGTTTTTTGTTGCGTTGTAATGTAAATAGTACATGATGGAGCTCGAGTAGAAAGTATTTATTCATTTCTCAGGGGCAAGGATCTAGGGTTAATACCAATCAATACGTTGGAACAAACTTCGTAAGTATATTTTTGATATAGAAATCGAAAGGATCCGATTCGAGCAATTTTTCAATCCAAAAGGAAAATCTTTTGGAATTGGTAAAACTCTTTCGATCAAAAGTGTATCATGCAGGAATCAATTGTTCGTATGATTCTTTGATAGAAAGAAATCACAAAAAGGGGTGTGTTGCTGCCATTTTTTAAAAACGATTAAAGATCACCGAAGTAATGTCTAAACCCAATGATTCAAGGCAAAGATAAAGGATCCTGGAACAAGGAAATACCGTTTTCAATTGTCTCAACAATTATATCACAATGGAGACTCCAAAAAAGGATTCGAAGGGAGACAAACACCAAAGGGGTTAGAGACCGCTCAAAAAATGAAATGCCTAAGTATTTTCTTTTAGGCTATTTGAAAGTTATCCAACTTGAGTTATGAGAGTACGAATGCTTTTTTTTTTTTTTTTTTCTTCTTTTTTGAAAAAGAAGAAAAAAAAATCTCTGGAAATTGATTTGATGATTTTATAGATCTATTTGACATTCTAATTCGATACATAATAACTTCTAATCGTTTTTCTCGAGCCGTACGAGGAGAAAACTTCGTATACGTTTCTAGGGGGGGGGTATTGTTCATCTACATCTATCCCAATGAGCCGTTTATCGAATCGTTGCAATTGATGTTCGATCCCGAAGAGAAGGAAGAGATCTTCGGAAAGTGGGTTTTTATGATCCGATAAATAATCAAACCCATTTAAACGTTCCTGCTATTCTATATTTCCTTCACAAGGGCGCTCAACCTACAGGAACTGTTCATGATATTTCAAAGAAGGCGGGGGTTTTTACGCAACTTAGTCTTAATCAAACGAAATTCTATTAAGCAATAGACCCAAAAAAGAGGGTGTAGATGATTCCTATATAGTTTTGTAGAACTTTTTCTTTACCACTCCCCCCTTTTTGGGGTCTATTCATACCTATGTATTATTCCTATTTAATATTGCTACTATAGAATATCATGTTCTATAACTATAAGGACGAAAATCGATTTTATTGCTAGAATTTGATTGATATAAGATGCATATAAAAAAAATCAAGTGTAATTGGATCTAGAAATAGAAATATACAAAATTTACATTAATTTCTTCTTTCACCTACAACTCTTTTGGATCCATTTGTATTTGTATATGTAGTGCACATCTAGTACAAGTCCTTTTTCTTTTAGATTTTTTTCAAGTATTTATAAATTATTTCTATTTATCTAATTATTTATATTATCTAATTATTTATATATTAAATGAAATATATAGAATTTCATATTTCATTTTTATTTTCATTATTTGGATTTTCATAAAATTAATAAATTGACTCTTTCTTTTTGTTTTCGCCCTTTTTGTTTTCGACATTGGGATTGTATTTTTTCTATTCTTTTCTCACAATTCATTTTCAACATTCACAGTCATATTGACAACCGCGTATCGATCAAATATAAT